GTTGATGTAGCTTATCTAATAAAGCAAGGCACTGAAAATGCCTAGAAGAATCATAAGATTCCATAAACATAAAGGTTTGGTCCTAGCCTTCCTATTAATTATTAGCAGAATTACACATGCAAGCCTCCTCATCCCGGTGAAAATGCCCTCTAAATCCATGTGCGATTAAAAGGAGCGGGTATCAAGCACACTAATAAGTAGCTCATAACACCTTGCTCAACCACACCCCCACGGGATACAGCAGTGATAAAAATTAAGCCATGAACGAAAGTTCGACTAAGCCATGTTAACACTAAGAGTTGGTAAATTTCGTGCCAGCCACCGCGGTCATACGATTAACCCAAATTAATAGGCCAACGGCGTAAAACGTGCTAAGGATTACAATCTACTAAAGTTAAAATTTAACCAGGCCGTAAAAAGCTGCTGTTAACATAAAATATACCACGAAAGTGACTTTAATACCCCGACAGCACGATAGCTGAGACCCAAACTGGGATTAGATACCCCACTATGCTCAGCCCTAAACATAAATAGTTTAGTAACAAAACTACCTGCCAGAGAACTACTAGCAACAGCCTAAAACTCAAAGGACTTGGCGGTGCTTTACATCCCTCTAGAGGAGCCTGTTCTGTAATCGATAAACCCCGATAAACCTCACCACTTCTAGCTAAATCAGTTTATATACCGCCATCTTCAGCAAACCCTTAAAAGGAAGTAAAGTAAGCACAATAATAATACATAAAAAAGTTAGGTCAAGGTGTAACCAATGAGGTGGGAAGAAATGGGCTACATTTTCTAACCAAGAATAAACTCACGAAAGTTTTTATGAAAACTAGAAACCAAAGGTGGATTTAGTAGTAAATTAAGAATAGAGTGCTTAATTGAATAGGGCCATAAAGCACGCACACACCGCCCGTCACCCTCCTCAAGCAACATATCTAAAGATTACATAACCCCTAATAACCAAAGCAAGAGGAGATAAGTCGTAACAAGGTAAGCATACTGGAAAGTGTGCTTGGATCAACCAAAGTGTAGCTTAACCAAAGCACCTGGCTTACACCCAGAAGATTTCATACACAAATGACCACTTTGAACTAAAACTAGCCCAATCCACTACTAATCTAATTACTAAAACAACTCAAATCAAAACATTTAATCATATCATTATAGTATAGGAGATAGAAATTCTACTTGGAGCTATAGAGAAAGTACCGCAAGGGAACGATGAAAGATAAGTTAAAAGTAAAAAACAGCAAAGATTACCCCTTATACCTTTTGCATAATGAATTAGCTAGAACAATTTAGCAAAGAGACCTTAAGTTAACCACCCCGAAACCAGACGAGCTACCCATGAACAATCCACAGGGATAAACTCATCTATGTTGCAAAATAGTGAGAAGATTCACAGGTAGAGGTGAAAAGCCTAACGAGCCTGGTGATAGCTGGTTGCCCGGAACAGAATCTCAGTTCTACTTTAAATTTGCCTAATAACCCTAAAATTGTAATGTAAATTTAAAATATAATCTAAAAAGGTACAGCTTTTTAGAACTAGGATAAAACCTTGCTTAGAGAGTAAAAATAAAACAAAACCACAGTAGGCCTAAGAGCAGCCATCAATTAAGAAAGCGTTTAAGCTCAACAATACGACCATCTTAATTCCAAAAATCTCAATTAACTCCTAACACACTACTGGGCCAATCTATTTGACAATAGAAGTAACAATGCTAGTATGAGTAACAAGAAATATTTCTCCTTGCACAAGCTTATAACAGCCAACGAATACTCACTGATAGTTAACAACATGATAAAAATAACCCACAAATAAATACACCTATCAAACTTATTGTTAACCCAACACAGGCGTGCAACAAGGAAAGATTAAAAGAAGTAAAAGGAACTCGGCAAACACAAACCCCGCCTGTTTACCAAAAACATCACCTCCAGCATGCCTAGTATTGGAGGCACTGCCTGCCCAGTGACACTAGTTAAACGGCCGCGGTATCCTGACCGTGCAAAGGTAGCATAATCATTTGTTCTCTAAATAGGGACTTGTATGAATGGCCACACGAGGGTTTAACTGTCTCTTACTTCCAATCAGTGAAATTGACCTTCCCGTGAAGAGGCGGGAATACACTAATAAGACGAGAAGACCCTATGGAGCTTTAATTATCTAACTCATAATAAGCTATAAACCACCTACCAGGCCTAACATAACCTTATTAATGAGCTAGAAATTTAGGTTGGGGTGACCTCGGAGAATAAATTAACCTCCGAGTGATTTAACTAGAGACAAACCCGTCGAAACATTCTATCATTCATTGATCCAATCACTTGATCAACGGAACAAGTTACCCTAGGGATAACAGCGCAATCCTATTTGAGAGTTCATATCAACAATAGGGTTTACGACCTCGATGTTGGATCAGGACATCCTAATGGTGCAGCAGCTATTAAAGGTTCGTTTGTTCAACGATTAAAGTCCTACGTGATCTGAGTTCAGACCGGAGTAATCCAGGTCGGTTTCTATCTATTATGTCAACTTCTCCTAGTACGAAAGGACAAGAGAAGTAGAGCCCCTTCCACTAGAACGCCCTAGGACTAATAGATGATGTACTCTTAATCTAAATAATCCAACCCCCCCCCCGGCCCTAGAAATAGGGCTTGTTAGGGTGGCAGAGCCCAGTAATTGCGTAAGACTTAAACCTTTATTTTCAGAGGTTCAAATCCTCTCCCTAACATCATGTTTATAATCAACATTATTTCACTAATCGTACCAATCCTGCTCGCTGTAGCCTTCCTGACACTAGTAGAACGAAAAATCTTAGGGTACATACAACTCCGCAAAGGCCCAAACATCGTAGGGCCCTATGGCCTACTCCAACCAATCGCAGATGCCGTAAAACTTTTCACCAAAGAACCTTTACGACCCCTAACATCTTCTATTACCATATTTGTATTAGCTCCTATCCTAGCCTTAACATTAGCCCTGACCATATGAATTCCTCTACCTATACCATACCCCCTTATCAACATAAATTTAGGAGTTCTATTTATATTAGCAATATCAAGCCTAGCCGTCTATTCTATCCTATGATCCGGATGAGCCTCAAACTCAAAATACGCCCTAATTGGAGCTCTTCGAGCTGTGGCTCAAACAATCTCTTATGAAGTCACACTAGCTATTATCCTCCTTTCAGTCTTACTAATAAACGGCTCTTTTACTCTATCTACATTAATCACTACACAAGAACAGCTATGATTAATTTTCCCCACATGACCTCTAGCCATAATATGGTTTATCTCAACTTTAGCAGAAACCAACCGCGCCCCTTTCGACCTAACAGAAGGAGAATCAGAACTAGTCTCAGGGTTTAACGTTGAGTATGCAGCCGGACCATTCGCCCTATTCTTCTTGGCCGAGTATGCTAACATCATCATAATAAATACCCTAACGATTATCCTATTTTTCGGAGCATTTCATATTCCCTATTTACCGGAACTGTACTCTATTAATCTTACTATAAAAACACTTCTACTTACATCCTCCTTCCTATGAATTCGAGCATCCTACCCACGCTTCCGTTATGACCAACTCATACACCTGCTATGAAAAAATTTCCTTCCTCTAACACTAGCACTATGCATATGACACATAGCTCTACCCATCATAACAGCAAGCATCCCTCCCCAAACATAAGAAATATGTCTGATAAAAGAATTACTTTGATAGAGTAAATCATAGAGGTTTAAGCCCTCTTATTTCTAGAGTCATAGGAATTGAACCTAACCCTAAGAACTCAAAAATCTTCGTGCTACCAATTCTACACCAGACTCTACAGTAAGGTCAGCTAAATTAAGCTATCGGGCCCATACCCCGAAAATGTTGGTTCACCTCCTTCCCATACTGATTAAACCTGCCATTTTCACTATCATTATATCCACCGTTATCCTAGGAACTATAATAGTTCTAATCAGCTCCCACTGATTAACAACCTGAATTGGATTTGAGATAAACATACTAGCCCTTATTCCTATCTTAATAAATAAGTTTAGCCCGCGAGCTACAGAAGCATCAACAAAATATTTCCTCACCCAAGCCACTGCATCCATACTTCTCATACTAGGAATCATTATTAACCTTATACTAACAGGACAATGAGCAGTACTAAACACTCCTGACCTAATCGCATCAAACGTAATTACAATGGCCTTAGCAATAAAACTAGGGCTATCACCTTTTCACTTCTGAGTACCCGAAGTAACCCAAGGAATCCCATTATCATCAGGAATAATCCTGTTGACCTGGCAAAAAATCGCCCCCTTATCTATCCTATATCAAATCTCTCCCTCTGTAAACCCAAACCTGCTAATAGTTATGGCTATCATATCAACCTTAGTCGGAGGCTGAGGGGGCCTCAATCAAACACAATTGCGAAAAATCCTAGCCTATTCTTCAATTGCTCACATAGGATGAATAATTGCCGCAACAACATACAACCCTACCTTAATACTATTAAACCTCATAATTTACATTATAATAACATCAGCAACATTTATACTTTTTTCACTTAGCTCATCCACAACCACATTATCACTATCACACATGTGAAATAAATTCCCACTAATCACCTCACTAATTCTAATAATTATACTATCATTAGGAGGCCTACCTCCCCTTTCAGGTTTTACCCCAAAATGAATAATTATATATGAACTTACAAAAAACGATATAATCATAACAGCAATATTTATAACCATAGCAGCTCTGCTAAGCCTATATTTTTATATACGATTAACATATGCAACAGCACTAACCATATTCCCTTCAACTAATAACACAAAAATAAAATGACAGTTTGAAAATACAAAAAACATAATGATATTGCCCCCTCTAATTATCTCCTCAATTTTCTTACTCCCTCTAACCCCAATAATATCAACACTATGCTAGAAGTTTAGGTTAAAAAGACCAAGGGCCTTCAAAGCCCTAAGTAAGTGACATCCACTTAACTCCTGACTTACCCTAAGGACTGCAAGATAACATCTCACATCTACTGAACGCAAACCAATCGCTTTAATTAAGCTAAGCCCTTCCTAGATTGGTGGGCTATCACCCCACGAAACTTTAGTTAACAGCTAAATACCCTAGTCAACTGGCTTCAATCTACTTCTCCCGCCGCGAAGAAAAAAAAGGCGGGAGAAGCCCCGGCAGGGTTGAAGCTGCTTCTCTGAATTTGCAATTCAACATGATATTTCACTACAGAGCTTTATGGCAAAAAGAGGACTTAAACCCCTATTATTAGATTTACAGTCTAATGCCTTTATCGGCCATTTTACCTATGTTCATAAACCGATGATTATTCTCTACTAACCACAAAGATATCGGCACTCTTTATCTCTTATTTGGTGCATGAGCTGGTATAGTAGGTACTGCTCTTAGCCTATTAATCCGCGCTGAGTTAGGTCAGCCTGGCACTCTTCTAGGAGATGACCAAATTTATAATGTGATCGTAACCGCACATGCATTCGTAATAATTTTCTTTATAGTAATGCCAATTATAATTGGAGGCTTTGGAAACTGACTAGTCCCCTTGATAATTGGTGCGCCTGATATGGCATTCCCACGAATGAACAACATAAGTTTTTGACTTCTGCCTCCTTCCTTCCTCTTACTACTAGCTTCCTCTATGGTAGAAGCAGGCGCAGGAACAGGATGAACTGTATACCCCCCCTTAGCAGGAAACCTAGCCCATGCAGGAGCATCCGTAGACCTAACAATTTTTTCTCTTCACTTGGCAGGTGTCTCATCCATCCTAGGAGCCATTAACTTTATTACAACCATTATTAATATAAAACCACCTGCAATATCACAATATCAAACCCCACTATTCGTATGATCTGTATTAATTACAGCCGTGCTCTTATTACTGTCTCTCCCTGTTCTAGCAGCTGGCATTACTATACTACTCACAGATCGAAATTTAAACACTACATTTTTCGACCCTGCTGGAGGAGGAGACCCCATCCTATACCAACACCTGTTTTGATTCTTCGGCCATCCAGAAGTATATATTTTGATTCTACCAGGGTTTGGAATTATCTCCCACATCGTTACATACTACTCAGGGAAAAAGGAACCATTTGGTTACATGGGGATGGTCTGAGCTATAATATCAATTGGCTTTCTAGGCTTTATTGTATGAGCTCATCATATATTTACCGTAGGAATAGATGTTGATACACGAGCATATTTCACTTCAGCCACCATGATTATCGCAATTCCTACTGGAGTAAAGGTGTTTAGTTGACTGGCAACCCTGCATGGAGGAAATATTAAATGATCGCCAGCTATGTTATGAGCTCTAGGGTTTATTTTTCTATTTACGGTGGGCGGCCTAACGGGTATCGTTTTATCGAACTCATCACTAGACATTGTCCTTCATGATACATATTATGTAGTGGCACATTTCCACTATGTCCTTTCAATAGGAGCAGTGTTTGCAATTATAGGCGGCTTTGTTCATTGGTTTCCGCTATTCACAGGCTACACCCTAAATAATACATGAGCTAAAGCCCATTTTACAATTATGTTTGTAGGGGTAAACATAACATTTTTTCCTCAACACTTTCTAGGTTTATCAGGCATACCTCGACGTTATTCTGACTACCCAGATGCCTATACAACATGAAACACAGTGTCCTCCATGGGATCATTTATTTCACTAACAGCGGTAATACTAATAATTTTCATGATTTGAGAAGCCTTTGCATCCAAACGAGAAGTCTTAACAGTAGAACTCACTTCAACAAATATTGAGTGACTACACGGATGTCCTCCTCCATATCATACTTTCGAGGAGCCCGCCTATGTGCTATCAAAATAAGAAAGGAAGGAATCGAACCCTCTAAAATTGGTTTCAAGCCAATGCCATAGCCACTATGTCTTTCTCGATCAGGAGATATTAGTAAAAATTACATGTCTTTGTCAAAGCCAAATTATAGGTGAAAATCCTTTATATCTCTATGGCGTACCCTTTTCAATTAGGCCTTCAAGATGCAACCTCCCCTATTATAGAAGAACTACTAAGTTTCCACGATCATACACTAATAATTGTATTTTTGATCAGCTCCCTTGTCCTATATATTATCTCTTTAATATTAACCACTAAACTAACACATACTAGCACTATGGACGCTCAAGCAGTTGAAACAATCTGAACCATTCTACCAGCTATCATTTTAATCTCAATTGCCCTGCCTTCACTCCGAATTCTTTATATAATGGATGAAATCAACAACCCCTCCTTAACTGTAAAGACTATAGGCCACCAGTGATACTGAAGTTATGAATACACAGACTATGAAGATTTAAATTTTGACTCATACATAATCCCAACTCAAGAATTAAACCCCGGGGAACTACGACTATTAGAAGTAGATAACCGGGTAGTGCTCCCAATAGAAATTACAGTTCGGGTATTAATCTCATCCGAAGACGTACTGCACTCATGAGCCGTACCATCCCTAGGGTTAAAGACTGACGCTATCCCAGGACGCCTAAATCAAACTACCCTGATATCTACGCGACCAGGCCTATATTACGGCCAATGCTCTGAAATCTGTGGCTCTAACCACAGCTTTATACCAATTGTTCTAGAACTAGTACCGCTATCACATTTCGAAGAGTGGTCCGCCTCAATACTATAATTTCATTGAGAAGCTAAACAGCATTAACCTTTTAAGTTAAAGACTGAGAGCACAAACCTCTCCTCAATGATATGCCACAGCTAGACACCTCAACATGATTCATCACAATTCTATCAATAATTATTACCTTATTTTTCGTGTTCCAGTTAAAAGTATCAAAGCATTTCTTTCTAGAGTACCCAGAACCAAAATCAACAATCACACCAAAACCCATTACACCTTGAGAAAAAAAATGAACGAAAATCTATTTTCCTCTTTCATTACCCCTTCAATAATAGGACTCCCTATCGTCATCATTATCATTCTATTCCCAAGTATTATATTCCCCTCGCCTAGTCGACTAGTCAATAACCGACTCACCTCAATTCAACAATGACTAGTACAATTAACGGCTAAGCAAATATTGTCCATCCACAATCAGAAAGGGCAAACCTGAGCATTGATATTAATATCTCTTATTCTATTTATCGGCTCTACTAATCTATTAGGGCTACTACCCCACTCATTTACCCCTACCACACAACTATCACTAAACCTGGGAATAGCTATCCCTCTATGAGCAGGTACAGTACTTATTGGGTTTCGACACAAAATTAAAGCCTCACTAGCTCATTTCCTCCCACAAGGTACACCCCTCCCTCTTATTCCTATACTTATCATTATCGAAACCATTAGTCTGTTCATCCAGCCCATAGCCCTAGCCGTACGATTAACCGCTAACATTACCGCAGGACATTTACTCATCCATTTAATCGGAGGCGCCACTTTAGCTCTAATAAACATCAGTGCTGTCACAGCAATAACAACTTTTATTATTTTAATCCTACTAACCATCCTAGAATTTGCGGTTGCTCTCATCCAAGCCTATGTCTTCACCCTACTGGTAAGCCTATATTTACATGATAATACTTAATGACCCACCAATCACACTCATATCACATGGTTAACCCAAGTCCATGACCTCTAACAGGGGCCCTCTCCGCTCTTCTCATTACATCAGGATTAGTAATGTGATTTCACTTTAACTCAATATTTCTACTAACATTAGGCATAATGACCAATATATTTACTATATACCAATGATGGCGAGATATTGTCCGAGAAGGAACTTTCCAAGGCCATCACACCCCAACAGTCCAAAAAGGCCTACGATATGGGATAATCCTTTTTATTACATCAGAAGTTTTCTTCTTTGCGGGCTTCTTCTGAGCCTTTTACCACTCAAGCCTAGCACCAACTCCTGAGTTGGGGGGATGTTGACCACCCACAGGTATTATGCCTCTAAACCCACTAGAAGTTCCATTACTCAACACTTCAGTTCTTCTGGCCTCCGGGGTCTCTATCACCTGAGCTCACCATAGCCTAATGGAAGGAAGTCGCAAACACATACTTCAAGCCCTGTTTATCACAATTACTTTAGGGCTATATTTCACTCTTTTACAAGCCTCAGAATACTATGAAGCACCTTTCACAATCTCAGATGGGGTCTATGGCTCTACCTTCTTCATAGCCACAGGATTCCATGGCCTCCATGTTATTATTGGGTCCACTTTTCTCATTGTGTGCTTCTTACGACAGCTAAATTATCATTTTACATCTAGCCATCACTTCGGATTTGAAGCAGCTGCCTGATACTGGCATTTTGTAGATGTTGTATGACTATTCCTGTATGTGTCTATTTATTGATGAGGAGCATATTTCTCTAGTATTAATAAGTACAGTTGACTTCCAATTAACTAGTTCTGGTAACAATCCAGAGAGAAATAATAAACATAATAATAGCCCTAATTGTCAATGTATCCCTAGCATCCCTACTCATCTTAATTGCATTCTGACTCCCCCAACTAAACGTATACATAGAGAAAGCAAGCCCATACGAATGCGGATTTGACCCCCTAGGGTCCGCACGCTTGCCGTTTTCCATAAAATTCTTCTTAGTAGCTGTTACATTTCTATTATTTGACCTAGAAATCGCACTGCTTCTACCCCTTCCATGAGCCTCACAATCAACTAACCTAAAAACCACACTCACCATAGCACTGGCACTTATCATTCTGCTAGCCGCAAGCCTGGCCTATGAATGAACCGAAGAAGGCCTAGAATGAAATGAGTAGTGATAATTAGTTTAACAAAAACAAATGATTTCGACTCATTAGACTGTAACTCATATTACAATTATCAGATGTCCATAGTACACATCAACATCTTTTTAGCCTTTACTCTATCCTTCATAGGGCTACTCGTCTACCGATCCCACCTGATATCTTCCCTACTTTGTCTAGAAGGTATAATATTATCCCTTTTTGTTATAATAACAATCATCATTTTAACTAACCACCTCACGCTAGCCAGTATGGCCCCCATTATTCTTCTTGTATTCGCAGCCTGTGAAGCAGCACTAGGACTATCACTGCTAGTAATAATTTCCAATATTTACGGCACAGATTACGTACAAAACTTGAACCTACTGCAATGCTAAAAATTATCCTCCCAACTACAATGTTAATCCCTCTAACTTGACTATCAAAGCCTAACATAATTTGAATCAACACAACAGCCTACAGCATACTAATTAGCCTAATTAGCCTAACGTACTTTAACCAACTCATAGATAATAACCTAAACCTTTCATTACTATTCTTCACAGACTCTTTATCAGCTCCCTTATTAGCACTCACAACATGACTACTCCCCTTAATACTTATAGCAAGTCAACATCACCTGTCAAAAGAAACCTTGACCCGAAAAAAACTTTACATCACAATACTAGTGATACTACAACTATTTCTAATTATAACATTCACTGCCACAGAATTAATTATATTTTATATTTTATTTGAAGCTACACTTATACCAACACTAATCATCATCACTCGATGGGGAAACCAAACCGAGCGCCTAAATGCTGGTTTATATTTCCTATTTTACACCCTAGCAGGATCCTTACCCCTCTTAATTGCCCTCTTATGAACCCAAAATAACCTAGGCACCTTAAATCTTTTAGTAATTCAACTCTGAGCACAACCCCTACCAAACTCCTGGTCCAATACCCTACTATGATTAGCATGCATGATAGCATTCATAGTAAAAATACCACTATATGGCCTCCACCTGTGACTTCCAAAAGCTCACGTAGAAGCTCCAATTGCAGGATCCATAGTCCTTGCCGCCGTACTCCTAAAATTAGGAGGGTATGGAATAATACGAATCACCACACTACTCAACCCGCTAACAAACCACATGTCTTACCCCTTCATAATGCTATCCCTATGAGGCATAATTATAACAAGTTCGATCTGCCTACGCCAAACAGACCTAAAATCCCTAATCGCCTACTCCTCCGTAAGCCACATAGCTCTAGTAATCATAGCAGTACTCATCCAGTCACCATGAAGCTTCATAGGAGCAACAGCCTTAATAATTGCCCACGGCTTAACTTCATCTATACTATTTTGCCTAGCCAACTCCAACTACGAACGCACCCACAGTCGTATTATAATCCTTGCACGAGGCTTACAAATAATATTACCTCTAATAGCCGCTTGATGACTACTCGCCAGCCTAACTAACCTAGCTCTACCACCCTCAATCAACTTAGTAGGAGAACTATTTGTGGTTATAGCATCATTTTCATGATCTAACCTGACTATTATTTTAATAGGAATCAACATTACCATTACTGCCCTCTACTCCTTATACATACTAATTACCACTCAACATGGTAAATATACTCACCACATTAAAAACATTAAACCATCCTATACACGAGAAAACTCCCTAATAGCCCTTCACCTATTGCCTCTACTACTTCTCTCACTTAATCCGAAAATTATCTTAGGGACTATTTACTGTAAATATAGTTTAATAAAAACATTAGATTGTGGATCTAACAACAAAAGCTCAAACCTTTTTATTTACCGAAAAAGTATTATGCAAGAACTGCTAACTCATGCTCCCATGTATAAAAACATGGCTTTTTCAACTTTTAAAGGATAGTAGTAATCCATTGGTCTTAGGAACCAAAAAATTGGTGCAACTCCAAGTAAAAGTAATTAATTTATTTCCCTCCTCTATCCTAATGACATTATTTATATTAACTCTACCCATTGCAATAGCTAATACTACCATGTACTCTAATAAACTCTACCCCCAGTACGTAAAAACCATCATTATATATGCCTTCATTACCAGCCTAATTCCCATAGTAATGTTCCTCTACTTAGGTCAAGATATAATAATCTCAAACTGACATTGAATCACGATTCAAACGATAAAACTAATACTTAGCTTTAAAATCGACTATTTCTCAATGACCTTCATACCAGTAGCTCTATTTGTCACATGATCAATCATGGAGTTTTCAATATGGTATATACACTCAGACCCCTACATTAACCGATTCTTCAAGTACTTACTCTTATTCCTTATTACCATAATGATTCTGGTTACTGCCAACAACATATTTCAACTTTTCATCGGCTGAGAAGGCGTAGGCATCATATCGTTCCTACTTATCGGTTGATGATACGGACGGACAGACGCCAATACAGCCGCACTACAAGCTATCTTATATAATCGTATTGGAGATGTAGGATTTATCTTAGCTATGGCCTGATTCCTAATTAACCTGAATACATGAGACCTTCAGCAAATTTTTATAATTAACCACGAAAACTTAAACATCCCCCTCATAGGTCTACTCCTTGCAGCCACCGGAAAATCTGCACAATTCGGCCTACACCCATGACTACCTGCAGCCATAGAAGGCCCCACTCCTGTATCAGCCCTACTGCACTCAAGTACAATAGTAGTTGCAGGAGTTTTTCTCCTCATCCGATTTCACCCCCTAATGGAATGCAGTAAAACAGTACAAACTGTTACACTATGTTTAGGTGCTACCACAACCCTATTTACAGCAATTTGTGCTTTAACACAAAATGATATTAAAAAAATCGTTGCTTTCTCCACTTCAAGCCAACTAGGACTAATAATCGTAACCATTGGCATTAACCAACCTTACTTAGCATTTCTTCACATCTGCACCCACGCATTTTTCAAAGCCATGTTATTTATATGCTCAGGATCAATCATTCATAGTCTAAATGATGACCAAGACATTCGAAAAATAGGAGGCTTATTTAAAGCAATACCATTCACCACTACCTCCCTAGTTGTCGGAAGCCTAGCACTTACAGGAATACCCTTTCTGACGGGATTCTACTCTAAAGACCTAATCATCGAGACTGCCAACACGTCGTATACCAACGCCTGAGCCCTATTAATAACTCTCGTTGCCACCTCCATAACAGCTGCCTACAGTACACGAATCATATTCTTTGCACTTCTAGGACAACCCCGATTCAACCCCACAATCACAATCAACGAAAGTAATCCACTCCTAATTAATTCCATCAAACGTCTGTTACTCGGGAGTATTTTTGCAGGATTTCTAATCTCTCACAATATTACCCCCACCACGGTCCCGCAGATAACTATGCCTCATTATCTCAAAATAACAGCCCTTACCGTAACTATCTTAGGTTTCATTCTGGCACTAGAACTTAACCTCATTACTCAAAACCTACAATTTAAAAAACCCTCGAACTTATTTAAATTCTCAAACATACTAGGATACTTTCCTACCACTATTCACCGCCTAATGCCTAAAGCAAGCCTGCTCATAAGCCAAAAATCAGCATCAACCCTATTAGATATAATTTGGCTAGAAAAAACCCTACCAAAATCCGTTTCCCACTTCCAAATAAAAGCCTCCATTACCATCTCTAGCCAAAAGGGGCTGATCAAACTTTACTTCATATCATTCATACTAACTCTTTTCCTCAGCCTAGTATTACTTAATTTCCACGAGTAACCTCTATAATCACTAATACCCCAATAAGAAGTGACCATCCAGTAACAACAACCAATCAAGTCCCATAACTATATAAAGCCGCAATACCCATGGCCTCCTCACTAAAAAACCCTGAATCCCCCGTATCGTAAATTACCCAATCACCTGCCCCATTAAATTTCAATACAACTTCAACCTCAAGATCATCATTATTTAAAACATAGTAAGCAGTCATCAACTCAGATAATAACCCAACAATAAAAGCACCTAAGACAGCCTTATTAGAAGCCCAAACCTCAGGATACTGCTCAGTAGCCATAGCTGTAGTATACCCAAAAACAACTAACATCCCCCCCAAATAAATTAAAAATACCATTAAACCTAAAAAAGACCCCTCAAAACACAACACAATACCACAACCAACTGCCCCACTAATAATTAAAACCAACCCACCGTAGATAGGAGAGGGTTTTGAAGAAAACCCTACAAAACTAACTACAAAAACAACACTCAGAATGAATACAATATATGTCATCATTATTCTCACATGGAATTTAACCATGACTAGTGACATGAAAAATCACCGTTGTAATTCAACTATGAGAACATTAATGGCCAACATTCGTAAAACTCACCCATTAGCCAAAATCATCAACAATTCTTTTGTTGATTTACCCACACCATCAAGCATTTCAGCATGATGAAACTTTGGCTCTCTGCTAGGGATTTGCTTAATTATCCAAATTCTTACAGGCTTATTCCTAGCCATACACTACACATCAGACACAACCACAGCCTTCTCATCAGTAACCCATATCTGCCGAGACGTCAACTATGGGTGAATTATTCGATATATGCACGCAAACGGGGCTTCCATATTCTTTATCTGCCTATTCCTACACGTGGGCCGAGGTTTATACTACGGATCCTACTTATTTCCTGAGACATGAAACATCGGCATTATCTTACTATTTACAGTGATAGCAACAGCATTCATAGGTTACGTTTTACCATGAGGACAAATATCCTTTTGAGGCGCAACAGTAATTACTAATCTACTATCAGCTATCCCATACATCGGAAATAATCTCGTAGAATGAATTTGAGGGGGGTTTTCAGTTGATAAAGCCACACTAACACGATTTTTTGCTTTCCACTTTATCCTACCATTCATCATCTCAGCCCTAGCAGCAGTACACCTTCTGTTCCTTCACGAAACAGGCTCCAACAACCCCTCCGGAATCCCCTCTAACTCTGACAAAATTCCATTCCACCCTTACTACACTATTAAAGACATCCTCGGTGTTTTACTCCTAATCATTACACTAATAACACTAGTACTATTTTCACCTGACCTGCTAGGAGACCCAGACAACTACACTCCAGCCAACCCACTCAATACACCACCACACATTAAACCCGAATGATACTTCCTATTCGCATACGCTATCCTACGATCCATCCCCAATAAACTAGGAGGAGTGCTAGCCCTAATCCTATCTATCCTAGTATTAGCCATTATCCCTCTACTCCACACGTCAAAACAACGAAGCATAATGTTTCGTCCCCTAAGCCAATGCCTATTCTGATTACTAGTAGCCGATCTCCTCACCCTTACCTGAATCGGCGGCCAACCAGTAGAACACCCATTTATCATCATCGGCCAATTGGCCTCCATCCTTTATTTCATAATCCTCCTAGTCTTTATACCAATTGCTAGCATTGCCGAAAACAACCTATTAAAATGAAGAGTCTTTGTAGTATAACAATTACTTTGGTCTTGTAAACCAAAAATGGAGAATCCCACTCTCCCTAAGACTCAAGGAAGAAGCAATAGCCCCACCATCAACACCCAAAGCTGATATTCTAATTAAACTATTCCCTGATTTCCTCACCCCCACTTTTTAATTCATATATTAATAAACACTTACTGTGCTTGCCCAGTAAGTGTTTCTTGCCCCCCCTCCTATGTATATCGTGCATTACCGGCTTGCCCCATGCATATAAGCATGTACATTATATGCTTGATTTTACATACGTGCATTTCACCTAGATCACGAGCTTAATCACCATGCCTCGAGAAACCATCAATCCTTGCCTGAAGTGTACCTCTTCTCGCTCCGGGCCCATCAAATGTGGGGGTTTCTACACTGAAACTATACCTGGCATCTGGTTCTTACCTCAGGGCCATGACAGTCCTCAATCCAATCCTACTAACCTCTCAAATGGGACATCTCGATGGACTAATGACTAATCAGCCCATGATCACACATAACTGTGGTGTCATGCATTTGGTATTTTTAATTTTTTGGGGGGGAGAACTTGGTATCACTCAGCTATGGCCAGGGATGGCCTCGTAGCAGTCAAATAACTTGTAGCTGGGCTTATCCTTCATCATTTATCCGCATCGCACAACCATAAGGTGTTATTCAGTCAATGGTCACAGGACATATAATTCATACACACAGGCACGTTTACGCGCGCGTACGCACACGTACATATGCATACGTACGCATATGTACGCATATGTACGCATATGTACGCATATGTACGCATATGTACGCACACACGCACACGCACGCACACRCACGCACACGCACGCACACGCACGCACACGCACGCACACGCACGCACACGCACGCACACGCACGCACACACACGCACACGCACGCACGCACACACACGCACACGCACGCACGCACACACACGCACACGCGTATATTCAAGAGATTAAAACTATGTTAGATCAAACCCCCCTTACCCCCCGTAACTTTAAAAGTATACACACACCTATAATTGTCCTGCCAAACCCCAAAAACAAGACTAAGCACATGCAACATATGTTAAAAGTTACTTACACTGGCATAATACACACTAATTCTTACGACCATCACCACCCCAAATCATAATAACAACTCCAACAAGTTTATCTATAGATGCATTTACCCATCTACAACACTTTCTATTAGCTTTTCTTTTTTCACTCTCCTA